CAAATAACCAACCCGCAATGAAAAGAGAGGGTATAGTAATGCTATGAATGACCCAGTATCGAATACTGGTAATAATATCAGCAAAAGAACGTTCTCCTGTGCTTCCAGACATGCCGAGCTCCACATATTCTTGTACAGTCAAAGGGGGATCGATTCCGTAAAAGATGAGATCGGTAAATGGAAATTCGCCGAAATAAAATCTTTGTGAGATCGTCAATATTGTACCGAGGGTGTCTTTAGAGTATACCGAATCAGTATAGCTACCCTTCTTCTGACACAGCAATGCAATTTCAATCAGTGCCGAAATGAAGCACTAGATAATTTCTTCTTTTCTTTTTTGTTGCTTGTTGACGTGCCGATCAATAGAAAATTCCCCCAATTCCTATCGTCTAGAACCCGCTCTATTATTGGCGTTAGACTAGAAACTGAAGATCGGGTAAACCAGGAGTCCAGCGAGAGTTGGTTTCTAATAATTCATGAAGGAGATTATCAGATTTCCGCAAGGAAATTCAATTATAGGCGAAATCCATAAATCTCCTTTTATTTTCGTAAGGGGTTTTTATTGATTAGCCCTGCTAAGAAGAGAAGAATAAATAATGTTCGACGAAAAAAATGATAATAATCAAAATTCGTGATGCTTGTTTGTATTAGAATTAGATTATATCTAAAGAAAAGGCTCGTTCTTGACCTAGGCAAAGCTTTATAATATAGAAAGACTGTAGATGTAGAACCTAGAAAGGACAAGATAATAGAAATCGCCAGTTTTAGAATCTAGGTGGACCAAAATAACTATTTGAGTTTTTCGAGAGATCTGCTCGTGCGATACCCTTTATTTTAGGCAAGATATTATATTATGTGACTAAACCTATTACGGAATCTAATGAGTTAAAATTCAAATTATGATGTTTATTCCAAAATAATTCATTCAAAGAGAGTTTCTTTTTTGGAATGAAGTTACATGACACGGTTATTAATTATAATTTTATTATTTCTATTTGTTTACTCACGAGTTGCCCAATTAATCTGTTGATTCGGAATCGCGGGATGGGTGGATGTTACAGATGATGAATCCATTTATTTTTTCTACCTATGTCAATCTATCTTTGTTAGTGCTGTCTATAATGGTAAAAACTTTCAATTGGTATTTTTGTTTATTCTTGTATTGTATCTTGTAAAAAGAGAAAAGAAACTTTAGGTAAGTGCCTTATAAACATATGTATAAAAAGAAAATACTTCATTTAGCCCCCCCATGCTTACTATAACTAGTTATTTCGGTTTTCTACTAGCGGCTTTAACTATAACCTCAACTCTATTTATTGGTCTGAGCAAAATACGACTTATTTGAAATGAACAATTAATAAAATAAAAAGAAATCTTTCTTTGGGATTCTATAATTATTTACCATGTCAATTGCGAATTATTAGTCCATTGAGATTTGAGATTCATGAGCAATTCGGATTTCCATTTAGGGATAAATATTCCCTCTCTTTTCCCCTTTCAAACAAATTGAAATGATTGAAGTTTTTCTATTTGGAATCGTGTTAGGTTTAATTCCTATTACTTTGGCTGGATTATTCGTAACTGCATATTTACAATACAGACGGGGTGATCAGTTGGATCTTTAATTAACATCTCTTTTTTTGACTGACCCTCTGTGGATTAAAGAAAGGAGGAAAGAGGTCAAATTACACTGAAATCAGTTCAATGTAATTTGACCTAACAAGAACGGAATCACGCTCTGTAGGATTTGAACCTACGACATCGGGTTTTGGAGACCCGCGTTCTACCGAACTGAACTAAGAGCGTCTTCCAGATTGTATATGATTCTTTTTGTAATCCCAATATAAATAGATATTATATAGTAATATATAAGGAATAAAAAATGAAAGATTCTGTATGTCCAATTTTATCGATCTTAATGGATCCTGCTCAGAGGAGAAATAGTCGGTAGGGATGACAGGATTTGAACCCGTGACATTTTGTACCCAAAACAAACGCGCTACCAAGCTGCGCTACATCCCTTTCAATTGGTCTACAGTGTCATTGTAGAGAAATCCCTATCTTGTTTTCCATATCATTATTTCTTCCATTAATAGATATACAATTTATCTTGTTATCTTGCTATTTCTTCTTGTCGATCTCATATCATATATATTCATATATATAATTATAATAATAAAATAATAAAAGATTTATATATTCTATACATATTTAAGAAAAAAAATCTTATATATCGAATCAGATCGTTGTACATTTCCATTTGAATTAGGGATTCCACGTACAAATACAAGCGGTCCTTAACCTTAACTACATATTACATATGCATTTGATCATATATGTATTATCATTATGTCTTACAATAAAGAAAGAAGGAGGATTTTCAATGCGAGATCTAAAAACATATCTCTCTGTGGCGCCGGTACTAAGTGCTCTATGGTTCGGGTCTTTAGCAGGTTTATTGATAGAGATCAATCGTCTATTCCCGGATGCGTTAACGTTCCCCTTTTTTTCATTCTAGTTATTGACGTGAGAAGGATTGAAGAAGATTAGAGATACAATCAAATATCTGTGACCAATTACCTCCCCGTTTTCGAATTCGAATAAGGGAAGAACGAAGAAAAGTGGATTCAATCTCAACGAAACTCTCGGGTTCGGGCTCGAATTAAATTCATAATATAGTGAGAACAAAACCGGAAATGTAGGTCTAGGACAACAGTATCATACAAGATACTTAACTAAAATACTGTATTGTAATTAGAAATCGTTGTATTACTTATTAGTTTATTTACTATTCTATTATATTAGCAACGAAATCCTTCAGAATTGGATTGGGTTTCGAGTTTGCTACTTCTATTTTTTTTCCTTCTTCTTTGCTTCGGATCGAAAAAATAGAAGAATTGAGTGAATCAAAAACCAAAGGAGGTTCATGGCCAAGAGTAAAGATGTCCGAGTAACGGTTATTTTGGAATGTACCAGTTGTGCCCGAAACGTTATTAATAAAGAATCAACGGGTATTTCCAGATATATTACTCAAAAGAATCGACATAATACGCCCAGTCGATTGGAATTGAAAAAATTCTGCCCCTCTTGTTACAAGCATACGATTCATGGGGAGATAAAGAAATAGGTCGAGCCGAGCGTCCGTGTGTCACCCTTCCAAGGAGCAAGAAAAATAACCTATATTCTATATAGAATATATTTAAATATAAACAAACTATGGATAAACTCAAACGACCTCTTCTTAAATCTAAACGGCCTTTTCATAGGCGTTTGCCCCCGAGCCAATCGGGGGATCGAATTGATTATAGAAACCTGAGTTTAATTAGTCGATTTATTAGTGAACACGGAAAAATATTAAATGAATAGATTGACCCTGAAATAATAACGATTAATTACTATTGCTATAAAACAAGCTCGTATTTTATCTTCGTTACCTTTTCTTAATAATGAGAAACGATTTGAAAAACCGAGTCGACCACTAGAACTGCTGGTTTTAGAACCAAAAAGAGTTTGAGAACCAGAAATAAATAGGCTTAGCTTACTCTTCGACGGAATCAAAATTCTAAATTCCAATCCGAACTCAAACGCGGATTGATGCTTTGTTCAAAAAATCCCGGAATCCAGATTTGATTGTCGTACCGTAAGAAAAAAAAGAATCGGGGAAGAAAAAGTAATCTTTTTTTATGGAACGTGTTTCCTTATTTTGACGACTTTATCATATTATTCTATTTTTTCATACTAATTACTTCCCGGAGTTCATTCTCCGGGGAACTCCGTTTAAATTATTTCGGTGGATTCTTTACAATCCTTTTCTTTTATGTTATGATCTCATTGGAAATCATATAAAGACAATTCTTATTTAAGATAGCTATTTGTGCAAGTATTTTACGATTAAGAAGCAATTGGCTTTTGTACAGATTATGTATTAATCCACTATAACTATAGGATACCTTATTATCACGAATTGCTGCATTTATCCGAGTGATCCACAAACGACGAAAATCTCTTTTTTGTCTATCTCTATCCCGATGAGCCGAAGCCAAAGCTCGTATTTTCTGTTGAGTAATAGTTCGAGTAAGTCTTGAATGAGCTCCCCGAAAGCTTGATGCAAATAAGCGCATTTTTGTTCTACGTCTCCGAGCTATATATCCTCGTTTAATTCTGGTCATTGAATAAATGAAACTTTGATGAATAACTAATTGATTTCCTTTCTTTCAGCTATTCTTTTCCCCTTTCCCGGTCTATTAATAACAAAACGTGTTCTTCCGATGTATAAAATGAAAATTCGAATGGCTTTTGCTACTATAACCTTCCCGACCACAATTTTTCTTTTTCTAGGCATTTTACCTCGAAATAAGTTTGATACTGGTACTAGGTATCAAAAAAAACCATAGTAATTAAAGTAGTAAATAGAAATGGATAAAAAAATGGTGGTTCCATCGTTTCTATGGTTACTTCTTAAACGGTAAGGCCCTCTCTATACACCGGAGCTCCTTCCTTAATTTAATCAATCTTATTTGGTAACTTGTACAGTTCACATCCCTTGGCTCTACCTATGAATTTCCAATAATAGGTCTTTCACAACGAGATCTATCTATATAGTAACGGTATTTAATTCTGAAGATTAGCTGGGTAGCTGACCCTGTTAGTCCGTTCTTGCAAGAGTAGGAACGCTTCTGCTTTTAAAATAGGATTTCCCCCGCTTAATGGATAGCTATTTGCTACCAATGGGGAATTGCTTTTCATCTTAAATTGAGGTGATTGGATTTGCACCAATGGAAACCATAAATTTCATACACAATAGAAGGATAATAGATCTTTTTTCTTTTTAGCTAGTGAATCGAGTTATTCCATTCTATCCTATTCACCGGTACCGATCATTGATACTGAAAAAAAAAAATGCTTTCCTTTGCCCATGATCTGAACGAGTCACACATACACCCTAATACACGTCCCTCGGCGCTGAGGACATCCCCGAAGAGCTGGGGATTTTGTGACATTTCTGATTGGCTGTCGTGTGTTTCTAATAAGTTGTTTAATAGTTGGCATGCGGAATCATATACATAATGAGTTGGTTTAGATCAATCTTAACCGGATGATTATGAATTATTTCTATTTAATAGAATATTCTATTATCTATTAAACCTGGTAAGAGTAAGAAAGAATATAAATAAAATCTCGATAAAATCGCGGATTTGTGAGAAATCCCCGCGATTTTCATTCAGCTGCTACAAGATCAATAATTCCATGAGCTTGGGCTTCTGTTGCTGACATAAAAACATCCCGTTCCATATCTTCGGATACAACCCATAAGGGTTTGCCTGTTCTTTGTACATAAACCCTTGTGAGGGTTTCACGCAGTTTCAGCAGTTCCTCCGCTTCCAGGATAAATTCTCCCGTTTGTGCCTCATAAAAAGAACTGGCGGGTTGATGGATCATTACCCTGGTAATATAACATAAAAAAGGTTCCTATACCCCGCCCGCATCGCGCAATAAGGTGAAGAGAGGGGATAGAGAATAACAAGAAAAAGATAGAATTGAACAACCGTACAGGCATTTTTGCGCATTGCATACGGCTCTACAATGGAATTTACTAATTTATTCTTCCATCGAAGAAAGATAAAATTAAAATATAGGATCTATATCTATCCAGACCCGAATCGGCAAATGCTCCAATTACCACCCTTTCTTTCGGCGGAGTTTAAAAATACTATGATGGTTCCGTTGCTTTACAGATTTATTCGTCCGTGATTCAGCAATCCCAAAGTTTCTTTTTTTGATCCGATCAAATAAAACGAGGAAAAAAATATTATTTTTTTGTACCCTTTACATAACATAAATAGTGTTAAGAGCTTTCCGGCATGACAAAAAAAAAGTTTGTGACGCTGAAATGGACTCCCGATAGATAAGATTAAGATCGGGAATACCTTTATATTTCATACTACTCTTTCGATATATAATCAAATGAAAAATGAAAATGGAATTTAACTTTCTCATATCGAATTCGAAATGCCATGCTATTATTACTTAAAATTCTTATTTCATATGGCGAAGGCATAGTCTTCTTATTTTTTCTCTCAAATAAAAAACTCATTGGCGCCAAGCGTGAGGGAATGCTAAACGTTTGGTAATTTCTCCTCCGACCAGGATAAAGGATCCCATTGAAGCAGCTAACCCCATGCATATTGTATGTAAATCCGGTCCCACAAATTGCATGGTATCATAAATAGCTACTCCGGGTATTACCCATCCGCCAGGAGAGTTTATAAACAAATACAGATCTTTGGTATCATCCTCTATACTGAGATATACCATAAGACCAATAAGTTGATTCGAGATCTCGCTATCAACTTCTTGGCCTAAAAAAAGTAATCTTTCTCGATAAAGTCGGTTGATTAGGATAAAATTTGTATCCCGTAGAAACCGTACATGCACCTTTTGATACATACGGCTCAAAAAATGGCAAAAAAAGAATCAATGTATAGATTCTGGTCCCCTTCTTTTTTTCATAGCGGACTCTTTATAATATACAAATACTAAACTTATCGAACTAACTTCTCATTGATGTATTATTTCATCGAGATAAAATTACAATCGCGATTTCATTTTCTTGTTTCTGAATGGGCCTCTTCAATTCTTTTAGGTTTATGCTCTACTCCGGGTAAAAGTATGCCCAATTTCAATTTGTGCATATAGGACAACTGAACACAATACCACTTCTTTTTTTTTTATTATTTCACTAGTAACGTATTCATCATGTTACTCAATTGATTAACACTTTGTTTTTGTTTGAGATCACTCCTATTTAAAAATAAGTTTATAGAAATCTTGGGTTTTTCTAAACGGAGCCTGGATACTTCATTTTATTGGTCCAGCCAAGCCAACCATAAATTTTTCTAATTGATAATATTAATCCAGATCCTCCCCAAAATGGATCTAATTGTATTTCGCGCTCCAAATTTTGGATAATTCAATCCACTTTTCTTGGGCGAAACAGAGGATATCTCGGTCGGGGGAGAGAACGGGGAACTACCGTATGACCCAATATATCTGACAAGTCGCACTATACGTCAACCCAAGATGCATCTTCCTCTCCGGGACTTCGAAAAGGTACTTTTGGAACACCAATAGGCATTGATTAAATAAAAGAAATAAGTACTATATTTTACTTTAATGTGGAAACGTAACAACGGGTTTATTGTCGTCGTCTTCATAATATTAATATTGTATTGGCCTTTATCAAATTTTAATTTTATCCATAAATTGGCTAAGTGAAGATAGGATAAATAAAGTAAAATGATTACGAATAGGTCCTTCGAATGATGAACAAGTATGGATGCATTCACCCATAAAAAATGGAGTGAACCCTCCATTGCGTATTGATACTTATCGGGTATAGAATAGATCTGCTTCTCTTTGTTCCTACGAACAGAATTGTTCCATTATTACTAATAGAATAGAACAAATATTAACCCTTGCTTTGAGACAATCCACCGAAAG